AATCGAACTTTCGATCGATCCGGGTACTTGGGAGCCTATGGATGAAGACATGGTCTCTCTGGATCCCATTGAATTTCATTCGGAGGAGGAGCCTTATCAAAATCGTATCGATTCTTATCAAAGAAAGACAGGATTAACCGAGGCTGTTCAAACAGGCATAGGGCAACTAAACGGTATTACCGTAGCAATTGGGGTTATGGATTTTCAGTTTATGGGGGGTAGTATGGGATCCGTAGTCGGGGAGAAAATTACCCGTTTGATTGAATACGCTACTAAAGAATTTTTACCTCTTATTATAGTGTGTGCTTCCGGAGGGGCACGCATGCAAGAAGGAAGTTTGAGCTTGATGCAAATGGCTAAAATATCTTCTGCTTTATATGATTATCAATCAAATAAAAAGTTATTCTATGTACCAATCCTTACATCTCCTACTACCGGTGGGGTGACAGCTAGTTTTGGTATGTTGGGGGATATCATTATTGCCGAACCCAATGCCTACATTGCGTTTGCGGGTAAAAGAGTAATTGAACAAACATTGAATAAAACAGTACCCGAAGGTTCACAAGCGGCTGAGTATTTATTCCAGAAGGGCTTATTCGATCTAATCGTACCACGTAATCCTTTAAAAAGCGTTCTGAGTGAGTTATTTCAACTCCATACTTTCTTTCCTTTGAATCAAAATTAGAACATTAAGTTCAATTATTTTGAGCAAACAAGTAATTAGTTTATCAGAATCCAAGTCAAAATTAGACGAATGGGGTTTTCTTTGTTGACATAAGATCTAATCGTATAAAGAATCAAAAGTCACAGAAAATCCGCCCCTTTTTCTATATTCCTGATTATTGATCAAGAAGCCTCTATCAACAAGATAAAAGATGAAATTCTTATTTTCGTGAAATTAGGCAAATAAAAAAATATCCTCTTCTCGTCATATATAATTAAAATCTACAAAATATAGAATTTTTTATATTTCTATATCTTACGATAATCCTATTTTGACTAAGAATCCCTGCTCCTGCTGGATGGGATTCTAACAAACCCTTCAATCTAAAATATAATTAATTTTTATTAATTTTTAAGAAACTTTTTGCTTAGTAAATGAAATTCGAAGACAAGAGCAAAAAATGAAGAAAAGAATAATAATAATATCTCATCCATATCCTTTCAAATCTTTCATGTAGAAATTAGATCTATACTTAATAGATATTAAGTAATAATAATTCCAATTTATAATTATCAAATTATAATAAGATATCTTTATATATAATAAGATATCTTTATATTATAAATAATAAATATAAAATATAAATAATAATAAAAGGTACAAATAGTAAATCGAGGTACCCATTCTATGACAACTCTTAACTTTCCCTCTGTTTTGGTGCCTTTAGTAGGCCTAGTCTTTCCGGCAATCGCAATGGCTTCTTTATTTCTTCATGTTCAAAAAAACAAGATTGTTTAGAGCTGATGGGACAAAATCTCATCTATTTTTTTTTTCAAAACTGACGCTTGTATCATAACATAGATATCCATTTAGCAAAATATGATATAAGCGGCTTCCGCCGAAAAACTCTTATGTCTGCAGAAAATGGTATAGGGGTAAATGTATTCTAGCTATTTTCAAATAGACCCGAATTGACGGATGGCTGAACTGTAAAGTTGGTCTATCTATATGTATGTGGCTATCTTTAGTGAGATCATACGAAGGGTATGTTATTAGTTTAGATCTAACCAATTTAATGAATTACTCCTAAAGGTTCACATCAAACTAGTGCTAGTTGATGCGAGTTACTTCGGAAACAAAAGGACTAAAGTCAAATTCATTTGGGGTATTCTCTCAATTCCAAAAAAAGCAACCGGATCAAGTATGAGTTGTCGATCAGAACATATATGGATAGAACCTATAACGGGGGCTCGAAAAACAAGTAATTTCTGCTGGGCTGTTATCCTTTTTTTAGGTTCATTAGGATTCTTGTTGGTTGGAACCTCCAGTTATCTTGGTAGAAATTTGATATCTTTATTTCCGTCTCAGGAAATAGTTTTTTTTCCACAAGGAATTGTGATGTCTTTCTATGGGATCGCGGGTCTTTTTATTAGCTCCTATTTGTGGTGCACAATTTCGTGGAATGTAGGTAGTGGTTATGATCGATTTGATAGAAAAGACGGAATAGTGTGTATCTTTCGGTGGGGATTTCCTGGAAAAAATCGTCGGGTCTTCCTCCGATTTCTTATAAAAGATATTCAGTCCGTCAGAATAGAAGTTAAAGAGGGTATTTATGCTCGTCGTGTCCTTTATATGGATATCAGAGGCCAGGGATCCATTCCATTGACTCGTACTGATGAGAATTTTACTCCACGGGAAATGGAACAAAAAGCTGCTGAATTGGCCTATTTCTTGCGTGTACCAATTGAAGTATTTTAAGAAATGAGCCGAGAAATCAATGCTTTCTCAGCAGGAGGGTAAAAACGCAAGAATCCTCTTTTTCTATAACATAACTTA